GTTAATGTAGCTTATAAGATAAAGCAAGGCACTGAAAATGCCTAGAAGAGTCAGAAGACTCCATAAACACAAAGGTTTGGTCCTAGCCTTCCTGTTGATTAATAACAGAGTTACACATGCAAGTTTCCTCGCCCCGGTGAAAATGCCCTCTAAATCCCACGTCGATTAAAAGGAGCAGGTATCAAGCACACTAATATAGTAGCTCATAACGCCTTGCTCAACCACACCCCCACGGGACACAGCAGTGATAAAAATTAAGCCATGAACGAAAGTTCGACTAAGCCATGTTAACACTAAGGGTTGGTAAATTTCGTGCCAGCCACCGCGGCCATACGATTAACCCATATCAATAGGTCAACGGCGTAAAACGTGTTAAAGATAATAAAACACTAAAGTCAAAATTTAACCAGGCTGTAAAAAGCTACTGTTAATATAAGACAAACCACGAAAGTGACTTTACTACTTCTGATTACACGATAGCTGAGACCCAAACTGGGATTAGATACCCCACTATGCTCAGCCTTAAACATAAATAATTCATTCAACAAAATTATCTGCCAGAGAACTACTAGCAACAGCCTAAAACTCAAAGGACTTGGCGGTGCTTTACATCCCTCTAGAGGAGCCTGTTCTATAATCGATAAACCCCGATAAACCTTACCACTTCTAGCTAAATCAGTCTATATACCGCCATCTTCAGCAAACCCTCAAAAAGGAAGAAAAGTAAGCACAATAATAATACATAAAAAAGTTAGGTCAAGGTGTAACCCATGAAGTGGAAAGAAATGGGCTACATTTTCTAATCAAGAACATTACTCACGAAAGTTTTTATGAAACCTAAAAACTAAAGGTGGATTTAGTAGTAAATCAAGAATAGAGAGCTTGATTGAATAGGGCCATAAAGCACGCACACACCGCCCGTCACCCTCCTCAAGTAACACGCTCCAATATTACATAATGCAAAACCTAACCAAGACAAGAGGAGATAAGTCGTAACAAGGTAAGCATACTGGAAGGTGTGCTTGGATAAACCAAAGTGTAGCTTAACTAAAGCCCCTGGCTTACACCCAGAAGATTTCATATATTAATGACCACTTTGAACTAAAGCTAGCCCAACCCACCACCAACTTAACTATTTCAATAATCTTAATCAAATCATTTAATTACACTATAATAGTATAGGAGATAGAAATTCTACTTGGAGCTATAGAGAGAGTACCGCAAGGGAACGATGAAAGAAAAATTAAAAGTAATAAACAGCAAAGATTACCCCTTGTACCTTTTGCATAATGAGTTAACTAGAATAATTTAGCAAAGAGACCTTAAGCTAACCGCCCCGAAACCAGACGAGCTACCTACGAACAATCCACAGGGATAAACTCATCTATGTCGCAAAATAGTGAGAAGATTTGTAGGTAGAGGTGAAAAGCCTAACGAGCCTGGTGATAGCTGGTTGCCCAGGATAGAATCTCAGTTCAATTTTAAATTTACTTAACAACCCTAAAATTATAACGTAAATTTAAAACATAGTCTAAAAAGGTACAGCTTTTTAGAATAAGGGTACAACCTTACTTAGAGAGTAAAATTAAGCGAAACCATAGTAGGCCTAAAAGCAGCCATCAATTAAGAAAGCGTTCAAGCTCAACAATACAACTACCTTAATCCCAAAAAGCCCTAAATAACTCCTAACTCACCACTGGGCTAATCCATTTAATAATGGAAGCAACAATGTTAATATAAGTAACGAGAAGCACTTCTCCTTGCACAAGCCTATAACAGTCAACGGATGCCCACTGATAGTTAACAACATGATAAAAATAACCATTAATAAAACACTTATCAAATTACTTGTTAATCCAACACAGGTGTGCAATAAGGAAAGATTAAAAGAAGTAAAAGGAACTCGGCAAACACAAACCCCGCCTGTTTACCAAAAACATCACCTCTAGCATAACCAGTATTAGAGGCACTGCCTGCCCAGTGACACTAGTTAAACGGCCGCGGTATCCTGACCGTGCAAAGGTAGCATAATCATTTGTTCCCTAAATAGGGACTTGTATGAATGGCCACACGAGGGTTTAACTGTCTCTTACTTCCAATCAGTGAAATTGACCTTCCCGTGAAGAGGCGGGAATGCATTAATAAGACGAGAAGACCCTATGGAGCTTTAATTAACTAATCCATAATAACCCATAAAATCGCCAATCAGGCCTAACATACCTTTATTAATGGATTAGCAATTTAGGTTGGGGTGACCTCGGAGAACAAAACAACCTCCGAGTGATTTAATCACAGACAAACCAGTCGAAGCATTTCATCATTAATTGATCCAATAACTTGATCAACGGAACAAGTTACCCTAGGGATAACAGCGCTATCCTATTTAAGAGTTCATATCGACAATAGGGTTTACGACCTCGATGTTGGATCAGGACATCCCAATGGTGCAGCAGCTATTAAAGGTTCGTTTGTTCAACGATTAAAGTCCTACGTGATCTGAGTTCAGACCGGAGTAATCCAGGTCGGTTTCTATCTATTACGACAACTTCTCCCAGTACGAAAGGACAAGAGAGGTAAGGCCTATTCTACCAGAACGCCTTAGGATTAATAGATGATATAATCTTAATCTAATCAATCCACTACTTCACAACCCTAGAGATAGGGTTTGTTAGGGTGGCAGAGCCCAGTAATTGCATAAAACTTAAACTTTTATTTTCAGAGGTTCAAATCCTCTCCCTAACACCATGTTTATAATTAACATTGCTTCACTAATCGTACCAATCTTACTCGCCGTAGCCTTCCTGACACTAGTAGAACGAAAACTCCTAGGATATATACAACTACGCAAAGGACCTAACGTCGTAGGACCATACGGACTCCTTCAACCAATCGCAGACGCCGTAAAACTGTTCACCAAAGAACCCCTACGACCCCTGACATCATCCATCACCATGTTCGTAATGGCTCCTATCCTGGCCCTAACACTAGCCCTAACCATATGAATCCCATTACCTATACCCTACCCCCTTATCAACATAAATCTAGGAGTCCTATTTATACTAGCAATATCAAGCCTGGCCGTCTATTCTATTCTATGATCTGGATGAGCCTCAAACTCAAAATATGCCCTAATCGGAGCCCTCCGAGCTGTAGCCCAGACAATTTCTTATGAAGTTACACTAGCTATTATTCTCCTATCAGTTTTACTAATAAACGGCTCCTTTACCCTATCTACACTTATCATTACACAAGAACACCTGTGACTCATCCTCCCCGCATGACCACTAGCTATAATATGATTTATCTCAACCCTAGCAGAAACCAACCGTGCTCCCTTCGACTTAACCGAAGGAGAGTCAGAACTAGTCTCAGGGTTCAATGTAGAATACGCAGCCGGGCCATTCGCCCTATTTTTCCTAGCAGAATACGCCAACATCATCATAATAAATATCCTCACAACCATCTTATTCTTTGGCGCATTCCACACCCCCTACCTACCAGAACTTTACTCTGTTAACCTTACCATAAAGACACTCTTGTTAACAGCCTCCTTCCTATGGATCCGAGCATCCTACCCACGATTCCGCTATGACCAACTCATACACCTACTATGAAAAAACTTCCTTCCTCTAACGCTGGCACTATGTATATGACACATAGCATTGCCCATCATAACGGCAAGTGTTCCTCCCCAAACATAAGAAATATGTCTGATAAAAGAGTTACTTTGATAGAGTAAATTATAGAGGTCAGAACCCTCTTATTTCTAGAATCATAGGCATCGAACCTAATCCTAAGAACTCAAAAATCTTCGTGCTACCAAACATACACCAAATTCTACAGTAAGGTCAGCTAAGTAAGCTATCGGGCCCATACCCCGAAAATGTTGGTTTATTCCCTTCCCATACTAATAAAACCCCCCATCCTCATCATCATCATATCAACGGTTATCTCAGGAACCATACTAGTACTAATAAGCTCTCACTGATTAGTAGTTTGAATTGGGTTTGAAATAAATATGCTAGCCATCATTCCCATTTTAATAAAAAAAACTAACCCACGAACCACAGAGGCATCAACAAAATATTTCCTCACTCAAGCCACTGCATCCATACTCCTCATACTAGCAATTATCATCAACTTAATGCTAACAGGACAATGAGCAGTACTAAACAACCCCAACCCAGTCACATCAAACATAATAACAGTAGCCCTCGCAATAAAACTAGGGTTATCTCCTTTCCACTTCTGAGTACCTGAGGTAACGCAAGGTGTCCAGTTATCATCGGGGATAGTTCTACTCACCTGACAAAAAATCGCTCCCCTATCCGTCTTATATCAAATCTCCCCATCCACAAACCCAAATCTACTAATAACTATGGCAATAATATCCGTCCTAGTAGGAGGCTGAGGAGGACTTAACCAAACACAATTACGAAAAATCCTGGCCTTCTCATCGATCGCTCACATGGGATGAATAGTCGCTGTAACAACATATAACCCCACACTAATAATACTAAACCTTATGATCTATATTACAATAACACTGGGGACATTCATACTATTTGCACTAAATTCATCTACAACCACCCTATCGCTATCCCATATGTGAAATGAACTCCCGCTAATTACCTCACTGATTCTAACAACTATGTTATCATTAGGGGGCCTGCCCCCACTCTCAGGTTTCATCCCCAAATGAATAATCATCCACGAACTCACAAAAAACAATATAATCCCCGCAGCTACATTTATAGCAATCACAGCCCTACTAAACCTATACTTTTATATACGACTAACATACGCAACAGCACTAACCATATTCCCTTCAACAAACACAATGAAAATAAAATGACAATTCGAAAGCATAAAAAACGCAACCCTACTATCCCCTCTAATTGTAACCTCAACTATACTACTTCCTCTAACCCCTATAATGTCAACACTATGCTAGGAGTTTAGGTTAAAAGACCGGTAGCCTTCAAAGCTCCAAGTAAGTGCCACTCACTTAACTCCTGAACCTACCCTAAGGACTGCAAGAGTATATCTCACATCTACTGAACGCAAACCAATCGCTTTAATTAAGCTAAGCCCTTTCTAGATTGGTGGGCTATCATCCCACAAAACTTTAGTTAACAGCTAAACACCCTAATCAACTGGCTTCAATCTACTTCTCCCGCCGCGAAGAAAAAAAAGGCGGGAGAAGCCCCGGCAGGGTTGAAGCTGCTTCTTTGAATTTGCAATTCAACGTGATATTTCACCACAGAGCTTGGTAAAAAAGGGATTTAAACCCTTATTCTTAGATTTACAGTCTAACACTATTATCAGCCATTTTACCTATGTTCATAGACCGATGACTATTCTCCACGAACCATAAAGACATTGGCACCCTTTACCTCCTGTTCGGTGCATGAGCTGGTATAGTGGGCACTGCCCTTAGCCTATTAATTCGCGCTGAATTAGGCCAACCAGGCGCTCTCCTAGGGGATGACCAGATCTACAATGTTGTCGTAACCGCCCACGCATTTGTAATAATTTTCTTCATAGTTATGCCGATCCTAATTGGAGGGTTTGGAAACTGATTAGTACCTTTAATGATTGGAGCACCTGACATGGCATTCCCCCGAATAAACAATATAAGCTTCTGACTCCTACCCCCCTCCTTCCTTCTCCTACTTGCTTCTTCCATGGTAGAAGCGGGTGCAGGAACAGGATGGACTGTATACCCCCCTCTAGCAGGAAATTTAGCTCATGCAGGAGCATCTGTTGATCTGACAATTTTCTCTCTGCACTTAGCAGGGGTCTCATCAATCCTAGGGGCCGTTAATTTTATTACCACCATTATCAATATAAAACCCCCAGCAATAACACAATACCAAACCCCTTTATTTGTATGATCCGTCTTAATCACAGCCGTACTCCTACTCCTGTCTCTACCAGTACTAGCAGCTGGCATCACCATACTACTCACAGATCGAAACCTAAACACCACCTTCTTTGACCCGGCCGGAGGAGGAGACCCTATCCTATATCAGCACTTGTTCTGATTTTTTGGACACCCGGAGGTATATATCCTAATTTTACCGGGATTTGGAATTATTTCACATGTCGTAACGTACTACTCAGGAAAAAAAGAACCCTTTGGTTACATAGGAATAGTATGGGYGATGATATCAATTGGCTTCCTAGGCTTTATTGTGTGAGCCCACCATATGTTTACAGTAGGAATAGACGTTGATACACGAGCATATTTTACTTCAGCCACAATAATTATCGCAATTCCCACAGGAGTGAAAGTATTTAGCTGGCTGGCAACCCTGCACGGAGGAAATATTAAATGATCGCCTGCCTTACTGTGAGCCCTAGGGTTTATTTTCCTATTTACAGTAGGTGGTTTAACAGGTATCGTGCTATCTAATTCATCACTAGATATTATTCTTCATGATACATACTATGTAGTAGCACACTTTCACTACGTTCTTTCAATGGGGGCGGTATTTGCTATTATAGGCGGATTTGTGCACTGATTCCCATTATTCACAGGTTATACGCTAAATGACACTTGAGCGAAAATTCACTTCACAATTATATTTGTAGGAGTAAATATAACATTCTTCCCCCAACACTTTCTGGGTCTATCAGGTATGCCTCGACGTTATTCTGACTACCCAGATGCCTATACAACATGAAACGCAGTGTCTTCCATAGGCTCATTTATTTCACTAACAGCAGTAATGCTAATGATCTTCATAACCTGAGAGGCTTTCGCCTCCAAACGAGAAGTCTTGACAGTAGACCTCACCCCAACAAACGTTGAATGATTACATGGATGTCCTCCTCCCCACCACACCTTCGAAGAGCCAACTTATGTGTTATCAAAATAAGAAAGGAAGGAATCGAACCCCCCAAGACTGGTTTCAAGCCAGTACCATAACCACTATGTCTTTCTCAATAGAGAGGTATTAGTAAAAATTACATGACTTTGTCAAAGTCAAGTTATAGGTGGAAGCCCTTTATATCTCCATGGCATACCCCTTCCAGATAGGCCTTCAAGACGCAACTTCCCCTATTATAGAAGAACTACTTCACTTCCACGACCATACATTAATAATTGTATTTTTAATTAGCTCCCTTGTCCTCTATATCATCTCATTGATACTAACTACAAAACTCACACATACTAGCACTATGGATGCCCAAGCAGTCGAAACAATTTGAACAATTTTGCCAGCTGCCATTCTGATCCTAATCGCTCTACCTTCACTGCGAATCCTTTATATAATAGACGAAATCAACGACCCCTCCTTAACCGTAAAAACTGTAGGTCACCAATGATACTGAAGCTATGAATATACAGATTACGAGGACTTAAACTTCGACTCATACATGATCCCAACTCAGGAGTTAAAACCTGGAGAACTACGGCTGTTAGAAGTAGACAACCGAGTAGTCCTTCCAATGGAGATAACGATTCGCATACTAATCACATCCGAAGACGTATTGCACTCATGAGCTGTACCATCACTAGGTCTAAAAACTGACGCTATCCCAGGGCGTCTAAATCAAACTACCCTGATAGCCACGCGACCAGGACTATATTATGGCCAATGCTCTGAAATTTGCGGCTCCAATCATAGCTTTATACCTATCGTCCTCGAGATGGTGCCTCTATCATACTTTGAGAAATGATCCACATCAATGCTATAAATTCATTGAGAAGCTAAGTAGCATTAACCTTTTAAGTTAAAAACTGAGAGCATAAGCCTCTCCTCAATGACATGCCACAACTGGATACCTCAACATGGCCAATTACCATCCTATCAATAATTATTACCTTATTTTTTATGTTCCAACTTAAAGTATCGAAGCACATCTATCCAGAATGCCTCGAACCAAAATCAATAACAACACTAAAACCCGTCGTACCTTGAGAAAAAAAATGAACGAAAATCTATTTTCCTCTTTCATTACCCCTACAATAATAGGACTTCCTATCGTCGTTATTATCATCATGCTCCCTAGTATTATGTTCCCCTCACCCAGCCGATTAATTAACAACCGACTTATTTCTATCCAACAGTGACTCGTGCAGCTAACATCAAAACAAATATTATCCATTCACAATCAGAAGGGACAAACCTGGGCTTTAATACTTATATCCTTAATCCTATTTATCGGCTCCACTAATCTACTGGGCTTACTACCTCACTCATTTACCCCCACCACACAACTATCCCTAAACCTAGGAATGGCCATCCCCTTATGAGCGGGCACAGTAATCACAGGGTTTCGACATAAAACAAAAGCTTCCCTAGCCCACTTCCTACCACAAGGAACTCCCTACCCTCTAATCCCCATACTCATTATTATCGAGACCATCAGCCTATTCATTCAACCAGTAGCCCTGGCCGTACGACTAACAGCTAACATCACCGCAGGCCACCTATTAATCCATTTAATCGGAGGGGCCACCCTAGCCCTAATAAACATTAATGCTATTACAGCTATAATTACCTTCACTATCCTTACCCTATTGACTATTTTGGAGTTCGCGGTAGCTCTTATTCAAGCCTACGTCTTCACACTTCTAGTAAGCCTTTATCTACACGATAACACTTAATGACCCACCAAACACACTCATACCACATAGTCAACCCGAGCCCGTGGCCCCTAACAGGAGCCCTATCTGCTCTCCTTATGACATCGGGGTTAGTAATATGATTCCACTTTAATTCAACACTCCTCCTAACCCTAGGCATAACAACCAACATACTAACTATATTCCAATGATGACGAGACATTGTACGGGAAGGAACATTCCAAGGTCACCATACTCCCACCGTCCAAAAGGGGTTACGATATGGCATAGCTCTATTCATTACATCAGAAGTATTCTTCTTTGCGGGCTTTTTCTGGGCTTTCTATCACTCAAGCCTAGCACCAACCCCTGAGCTAGGAGGATGCTGACCACCTACAGGCATTACACCCCTAAACCCATTAGAAGTGCCGCTACTTAACACCTCTGTTCTCCTGGCCTCAGGAGTCTCTATTACCTGAGCCCACCACAGCCTTATAGAAGGAGACCGTAAGTACATGCTTCAAGCCCTATTAATCACGATCGCCCTGGGGCTGTATTTTACCCTCCTGCAAGCATCAGAATACTACGAGGCACCCTTCACAATCTCCGACGGAGTTTATGGCTCCACATTTTTTGTAGCTACAGGATTCCATGGCCTTCATGTTATCATTGGGTCTACTTTCCTAATTGTATGTTTCCTACGACAACTAAACTATCATTTCACGTCTAACCACCACTTTGGATTTGAAGCAGCTGCCTGATATTGACACTTTGTAGATGTCGTATGATTGTTCCTGTATGTATCTATTTATTGATGAGGATCTTATTTCTCTAGTATTAACAAGTACAGTTGACTTCCAATCAACTAGTTCTGGTAAAACCCAGAGAGAAATAATAAATATAATCATAGCCATATTTATTAATATGCTCCTAGTGTCCCTACTCGTCCTAATTGCATTTTGACTCCCCCAACTTAACGTTTATGCAGAAAAAGCAAGCCCCTACGAATGCGGTTTTGATCCCCTAGGATCAGCACGCCTACCTTTCTCCATAAAATTTTTCCTAGTAGCCATCACATTTTTATTGTTTGATCTAGAAATTGCACTACTCCTACCACTACCATGAGCCTCACAATCAATTAACCTAAAAACCACACTAACCATAGCACTAGCATTGATCTCCCTATTAGCTGTAAGCCTAGCCTATGAATGAACCGAAGAAGGCCTAGAATGAGATGAATAGTGGTAATTAGTTTAACAAAAACAAATGATTTCGACTCATTAGATTGTAGCCCACACTACAATTATCAAATGTCCGCAGTATACATCAACATCCTCCTGGCTTTCACCCTGTCTTTAATAGGACTACTCATCTACCGAACCCATTTAATATCTTCTTTACTATGCCTAGAAGGCATGATACTTTCCCTTTTTGTCATAATATCAACCACTATTCTAACTAATCACTTCACGTTAGCCAACATAGCCCCTATCATCCTCCTTGTGTTCGCAGCCTGCGAAGCAGTATTAGGATTATCCTTATTAGTTATAGTCTCCAATACATATGGAACAGACTATGTACAAAACTTAAACTTACTACAATGTTAAAAATTGTTATTCCTACTATAATACTACTCCCCCTAACCTGATTATCGAAACCCAACATAATCTGAATTAATACAACAACCCATAGCATACTAATTAGCCTAGTCAGCCTGATCTTTCTTAGTCAACTCACAGATAATAACCTAAACTTCTCACTACTATTTTATACTGACTCCCTATCAGCACCCTTATTAACGCTCACAACATGACTTCTTCCCTTAATACTCATAGCAAGTCAACACCATCTATCAAAGGAAACACTTACACGGAAAAAGCTCTACATCACAATATTAACTATACTGCAACTGTTCCTAATCATATCATTCACCGCCACAGAATTGATTATATTTTACATCCTATTCGAAGCCACACTAATACCAACACTAATCATCATCACTCGATGAGGTAACCAGACAGAACGCCTAAACGCCGGCCTATACTTCCTATTTTACACCCTGGTAGGCTCCCTGCCCCTTCTAATCGCCCTATTATGACTTCAAAATAATCTAGGCACCCTAAATCTACTAGTAGTACAGTACTGAACGCAGCCCTTACTAGACTCCTGATCCAATACCCTCCTATGATTGGCGTGCATGATAGCTTTCATAGTAAAAATACCCTTATATGGCCTTCACCTATGACTTCCAAAAGCCCACGTAGAAGCTCCCATTGCTGGATCCATAGTACTTGCAGCCGTACTTCTAAAACTGGGCGGTTATGGAATAATACGAATTACCATACTCCTCAACCCTCTAACAAACTACATAGCCTACCCCTTCATAATACTATCCCTATGAGGAATAATTATAACGAGCTCCATTTGCCTACGCCAAACAGACCTAAAATCCCTAATTGCCTACTCCTCCGTTAGTCACATAGCCCTGGTAATCGTAGCGGTACTTATCCAATCACCATGGAGTTATATAGGAGCAACAGCCTTAATAATCGCCCATGGCCTGACCTCATCTATACTATTTTGTCTAGCTAATTCCAATTACGAACGCACCCACAGCCGCACAATAATCCTAGCACGGGGATTGCAGACACTCTTACCACTAATAGCTGCATGATGACTGCTCGCTAGCTTAACCAACCTAGCCCTACCACCCACAGTCAACCTAGTAGGAGAACTATTCATTGTAATAGCTGCATTCTCATGATCAAATATTACCATTATTCTGATAGGAATTAACATTACTATCACCGCCTTATACTCACTATATATGCTAATCACCACACAACGCGGGAAGCACACACACCACATCAAAAATATTAAACCATCATTTACACGAGAAAACTCTTTAATCACTCTACACTTATTACCCCTGCTACTCCTATCACTCAACCCCAAAATCATCTTGGGTCCTATTTATTGTAAATATAGTTTAACAAAAACATTAGATTGTGAGTCTAACAATAAAAGCTTAAGCCTTTTTATTTACCGAAAAAGCATAATGCAAGAACTGCTAACTCATGCCTCCATGTATAAAAACATGGCTTTTTCAACTTTTAAAGGATAGTAGTAATCCATTGGTCTTAGGAACCAAAAAATTGGTGCAACTCCAAATAAAAGTAATCAATTTATTCGCCTCCCTAATTCTAGTAGCACTGCTCGCACTAATCCTTCCTATCATAATATCTAACACCACAATATACACCAACAAGCTCTACCCACAATACGTAAAAACCGCCGTCTCTTACGCCTTTATAATCAGTCTAATCCCTACAATAATATTCCTTCACTCAGGGCAAGACATTATAATCTCAAACTGACACTGGATCACGGTCCAAACTATAAAACTATCACTCAGCTTTAAACTCGACTACTTCTCAATAATCTTCATGCCGGTAGCATTATTTGTTACGTGATCGATCATAGAGTTCTCAATATGATACATACACTCAGACCCCTATATCAACCGATTCTTCAAGTATCTACTTCTATTCCTCGTCACCATAATAATTCTAGTCACTGCCAACAACATATTTCAATTATTTATTGGCTGAGAAGGAGTAGGCATCATATCTTTCTTACTTATCGGATGATGGTATGCACGAACAGACGCCAACACAGCCGCACTACAAGCCATCCTATACAACCGCATTGGAGACGTAGGATTTATCTTAGCCATAGGCTGGTTCCTCACCAACCTAAACACATGGGACCTTCAACAGATTTTCATAATTAACCACGAAAACCTAAGCACCCCCCTCGCGGGCCTTCTCCTAGCAGCTGCCGGTAAGTCCGCTCAATTCGGCCTCCACCCATGATTACCCTCAGCCATGGAAGGCCCAACCCCTGTATCAGCTCTACTGCACTCAAGCACAATAGTCGTAGCAGGGGTTTTCCTCCTAATCCGATTTCACCCCTTAATAGAATACAACAAGACAATACAAACTGCCACCTTATGTTTAGGGGCAATAACAACCCTCTTCACAGCAACCTGTGCTCTGACACAGAACGACATCAAAAAAATCATTGCCTTCTCTACCTCAAGCCAACTCGGACTAATAATAGTCACTATCGGCATCAACCAGCCCTATTTAGCTTTCCTGCATATTTGTACTCACGCATTCTTCAAAGCCATATTATTTATATGCTCCGGATCAATTATCCACAGCCTGAATGATGAACAAGACGTTCGAAAAATAGGAGGACTATACAAAGCATTACCATTCACCACCACCTCATTAATTGTCGGAAGCCTAGCGCTCACCGGAATGCCATTCCTAACAGGATTCTACTCCAAAGACCTAATCATCGAAACCGCTAATACGTCGTATACCAACGCCTGAGCCCTCCTAATAACTCTCGTTGCCACTTCCATAACAGCTGCCTACAGTACTCGAATCATATTCTTCGCACTACTAGGACAACCCCGCTTCGGCCCTATTATTACTATCAACGAGAATAATCCACTCCTAATCAACTCCATTAAACGCTTACTATTTGGGAGTATCTTCGCAGGATTTTTAATCTCCTACAACATCACACCCACCACTACCCCACAGATAACTATGCCTCATTATCTCAAAATAACAGCCCTCGCCGTAACTATACTGGGTTTCATCCTGGCACTAGAACTTAACCTCACAACGCAGAGCCTAAAATTCAAATACCCTTCAAATCTGTTTAAATTCTCAAACATATTAGGGTATTTTCCCACCGTAATCCATCGCGCAGTACCCAATATAAACCTGCTTATAAGTCAAAAATCAGCATCAACCCTGTTAGACATAATTTGACTAGAAAAAATCTTACCAAAATCAATTTCCTATTTCCAAATAAAATCATCAATTACCATTTCCAACCAAAAAGGCCTTATCAAACTATACTTCTTATCGTTTATACTAACCTTAACCCTCAGTCTACTTATACTTAATTTCCACGAGTAACCTCTATAATAACCAATACTCCAATAAGAAGGGATCAGCCAGTGACAACAACCAGCCAAGTTCCATAGCTATATAAAGCCGCAATTCCTATGGCTTCTTCACTAAAAAATCCTGAATCACCTGTATCATAAATAACTCAGTCACCCGCTCCATTAAACTTAAACACAACTTCCACCTCAACATCATCGCCTTCCAAAACATAGCAAGCGATCAGCAACTCAGACAACAGCCCAACAATAAAAGCGCCTAAAACAGCCTTATTGGAAACCCAAACCTCAGGATACTGCTCAGCGGCCATAGCCGTAGTATATCCAAAAACAACTAATATACCACCCAAATAAATCAAAAATACCATTAAACCTAAAAAAGACCCCCCAAAACATAATACAATTCCACAACCAACAGCCCCACTAACAATTAAAACTAGACCGCCGTAGATAGGAGAGGGTTTTGAAGAAAACCCTACAAAACTAACTACAAAAATAACACTTAGAATGAATACAATGTATGTCATCATTATTCCCACATGGAATCTAACCATGACTAGTGACATGAAAAATCACCGTTGTAATTCAACTATAAGAACATTAATGACCAACATTCGTAAAACCCACCCATTAACCAAAATCATCAACGACTCATTCATTGATTTACCTACGCCCTCAAATATCTCAGCATGATGAAATTTTGGCTCCCTACTTGGAATTTGCTTAATTCTACAGATTCTTACAGGTTTATTTTTAGCCATACATTACACATCAGATACAACTACCGCCTTCTCATCAGTTGCACACATCTGTCGAGACGTTAACTACGGTTGAATCATCCGATACATACATGCAAACGGGGCCTCCATATTCTTCATCTGCCTATTCTTGCACGTAGGACGAGGCCTATACTATGGATCCTACATATTCCCTGAAACATGAAACATCGGGATCATCTTATTATTTACAGTTATAGCAACAGCATTCATAGGTTACGTCTTACCATGAGGGCAAATATCATTCTGAGGGGCAACCGTAATTACCAACTTACTATCAGCCATCCCATACGTTGGCACCAATCTTGTAGAGTGAATCTGAGGTGGGTTCTCAGTAGACAAGGCCACACTTACACGATTCTTCGCCTTCCACTTTATCCTACCATTTATCGTTTCAGCACTAGCAGCGATCCACCTACTATTCCTTCACGAGACAGGATCTAACAACCCCTCCGGAATTCCATCCGACTCTGATAAAATCCCATTCCATCCCTACTACACCATCAAAGATATTCTAGGCATTCTACTCCTAGCCCTGACATTAATAATTCTAGTCTTATTCTCACCCGACCTGTTAGGAGATCCAGATAATTACACCCCTGCCAACCCACTCAACACACCACCCCATATTAAACCTGAATGATACTTCCTATTCGCGTACGCCATCCTACGATCCATCCCTAATAAACTAGGAGGGGTATTAGCCCTAGTCCTCTCTATCCTAGTACTAGCTGTAGTTCCCCTGCTGCACACCTCAAAACAACGAAGCATGATATTCCGCCCACTAAGTCAATGTCTATTCTGACTACTAGTAGCAGACCTCCTCACCCTAACCTGAATCGGTGGCCAACCCGTAGAGCACCCGTTCATCGCTATCGGCCAACTAGCCTCAATCCTTTACTTCACCATCCTCTTAGTCCTTATACCAATCACCAGCATTGTCGAAAATCACATATTAAAATGAAGAGTCTCTGTAGTATATTAATTACCTTGGTCTTGTAAACCAAAAATGGAGAACCACACCTCCCTGAGACTCAAGGAAGAAGCAACAGCTCCACCATCAGCACCCAAAGCTGATATTCTAACTAAACTATTCCCTGATTTCCTCACCCCATTATTTTAATTCATATATTTAATTATACTTACTGTGCTTGCCCAGTAAGTATTTTCTTTCCCCCCCCTATGTACATCGTGCATTAATGATTTGCCCCATGCATATAAGCATGTACATGGTATGATTGATCTTGCATGCATGTATTTCACTTAGATCACGAGCTTAATCACCATGCCTCGAGAAACCATCAATCCTTGCTCGAAGTATACCTCTTCTCGCTCCGGGCCCATCGAATGTGGGGGTTTCTATCCTGAAACTATATCTGGCATCTGGTTCTTACTTCAGGGCCATGACAGTCCTCAATCCAATCCTACTAACCCTTCAAATGGGACATCTCGATGGACTAATGACTAATCAGCCCATGATCACACATAACTGTGGTGTCATGCATTTGGTATTTTTAACTTTTGGGGGGGGAGAAATTGGTATCACTCAGCTATGGCCAGGTTTGGCCTCGTAGCAGTCAAATAACTTGTAGCTGGACTTTAATATCATCATTTATCCGCATCGCACAACCATAAGGTGCAATTCAGTCAATGGTTACGGGACATACACACACACACACACACACCCACGCACGTACACGTACACACGTACGCATACRTACRCATACRTACGCATACRTACRCATACGTACRCATACRYACACRTACACGTACACGTACACACGTACACACGTACACGTACACACGTACACACGTACACGTACACACGTACACACGTACACACGTACACACGTACACACGTACACACGTACACACGTACACACGTACACACGTACACGCGTACGATTCAACAGATAGAGACTAGTTAAATCAAACCCCCCTTACCCCCCGTAACTTCAAAAGTATACACACACTTACAATTGTCCTGCCAAACCCCGAAAACAGAACTAAGCACATGCAACAGAAATTAAAGCTACTTATACTGGTACCATATATATATATACTAATCTAATCATTTAATCCATTGAAAATTCCTATTCTAATAAGCTATCTATAGATGTAATTTCTTACCTCTAATTTCATCCACCCATACCT